TTAATGTAATGAGCCTATCCTCTCTTGTCATATTCCAAAATGAAATCAAAATATCAAACGGAATCACTAATCCAAGACCAAAATATTCGGAGGACTCTTCTGACCAAACAAAACAAAAAATATGTAATTGTCAGCAAAGTTGTTTACTTTTTTTAATCCAAGAAGTTTTTTTACTTTATACACAATAGGTCATCGATTCGGCATTGGCTAAAAAGGGGAAAAAATCCCCAATAAGTAGTTCAAATCATTTTATCGATATGAGTGTTCTATATTGATAAAATATATATATATTTATTTTTTTGAAACCGTCTCTATATTAACATAGTGGTAGAAAGAGTACCATGCCGCGCCTGGACTTCAAACAGTTTAGCTTTAACCATGTTAATGGTCCCGCATTATTGGTTGATAGAGAATCAAAGTAGATTTTCCAATAAATTACGAAATGCTATAGTTCTTACATATGATTTCTGAATTTATTCAGAAGTAATTCGCGAGATCATGCACCCCTCTTTCTTAGGTATAACTTTCCCAGTTATAACAGAAAAAGTACATCTGGTTGGATCCAGCCTATTCTTGAAATAAACAACTCGCACACACTCCCTTTCCAAAAAAGATCAACACCCCAAGCACTACACTTAGATTTATTAGATTTGTTGCTAAAATATCGGTATTAAACCCGAAACTCCCGGCGGATGGCCAGTGGCCCAAAGAAACGAAAGAATCGGTTACATTTTTCATATGATATGATCTCCTCGTATAGATAGACTAAAAAATCGAACAGAGTTCTTTTTGTATTACTTTGCCCTCTTTATATATATATTTCTTTCTAGTTTCCTACTTTCTAAATCGAATTAAAAATCTATTTGATTTAGAAATCATGAATTACCCTCTTGCTTGCAACCTCTCTTAAAAACTAAAAGAGGTCTACCAACACGAACGGGAAGGATGAAAGCGAGTTGGTATGCTAATTCCTCATCCGCAAATCAGCCCTTCCCGTGGGTTATTTTCTCAACGAATAAGTAATTCTAGGAATGAAATCCTTATATAATTCGAAAAAGCAAAGCACAAATCCAAGGCAATATAATATGAAAAAATTTTTTCATATTTCTAATCTAAATATTAAACAAAAGGATTAGCAAATAAAAGTGCTAATGCTACAACCAGGCCATAAATTGTTAAAGCTTCCATAAAAGCTAGACTAAGCAATAAAGTACCTCGTATTTTTCCCTCCGCCTCAGGCTGTCTCGCAATACCTTCTACAGCTTGACCCGCAGCAGTACCTTGACCAACTCCAGGTCCAATAGAAGCAAGCCCTACAGCCAATCCAGCAGCAATAACGGAAGCGGCAGAAATCAGTGGATTCATGATAAGTTCCTCGTACCAAAAAAAAAATGGTTAATGATACATTCAACCAATGAACTATGACTTAATTATTCCATGCTACGATTCGGCCAGTCGAAGTAACTACGAACTTCGAATTCAAGTAATAACATTCTTGAATGATATCTCTTTTTTAGTTTCTCTCGAGAAAGTCTTTATGAATCCATACAACTTTTGATTTTCTGTTTCTTTGTCCCGAACCGCTCTTTGAATTCTTCGATTTTTTTATTGACTTCATCCATTTATTAATTCAACTCACAGTCACAGATTAGACAGAAAGATTTCTATAGAATCCCCGTCTACATTCACATTCGATTAGTAGGTCAAATTAGATATATCTTTAGCTCGTATCTAACAAGTCAATATCTAATATCACATATACATGTCTTTCTTCCACAATGTAAACCAACTCTTTCTTCATCTTCAATTCAATCAGATTTGCTAAGGATGCGTCTAACGCTTGACAAGAGTTAACTTATAGTCATTCAATTCTATATACCTAGTTCGACCTCCCCCCTACAAACCTTTTATGAATCCCCTTTTTATAAATTAACCTTTCCCTTCCCCATTGTTTATCATTATCTTGCAACCTAAATGGATAAAATAATCAATGGATAAATTGATTGGGGCGAATCGTTGCATAGAAATTGATTTGATTGATCTAAGTTCATACAATTTATTATTTATTAATATTTTCGTTTGGTCAATCGTTGAATAAAATCAACTGAAAAAGGGAATCATTCTATAGAACATCCTTTTTTATTTAATAAGACGTCGTAATACCACAGTAATACCACAAGACTTCTTCGTCAAATTACGACTCCGAATAGTTAATAGTCGGATTCGATGACCAATCTAATTCATTGAAGGAAAGGTAGGATTATGATATAAATAGACAAAAGGTAATTTTAGGAAAAAGATCTTTGAGATCTCTTTCCTTTTTTCAATTCTCTACTCTAATATCAATATTGTATTGTAATCTTTATTGTAATCTTTTTTTCTATAACTTAACTCTAGATCATATATAGTTGTATTAGTTGTATATTTTCATTTCATTCACTAAGTCAATTTTTTTAGCCAGGCACACATTGTCTTAGGTTAAACTAAAAAGACTATTTAG